AACTTGTTTTGGCTTTATACCTCGCCCTTATACTACTTTACCTGCAATCACGCGACGAATCTTAACGCGCGCTGCCCGACACACAAAAAGAATTGCGATTTACTGAGCGCAGGCGCTTACTTATCACAGATTCTTTTGAGTCTTTTTCGGCACACTCGTGGAGTTCGCTCGAAGTCGTCGCGAGCTCTACGTTTGAAGCTTCAACCTTGTATAGTAAGCACTCCTTAGTAGCTCGTTGCTACAACTTCTCTTTAGCTCGCCCCTCTCTCTAAAGGGGCTTACTCACTTCACTCGCTCTCGTTCAGTAGCGGTTTCTTCATTCTTTAGATAGCAGCGTGAGAGCTCTGAAATTCCATTTTTTTCAAAACCTTAGTTCCAGTCGAATCGCGAGCAAAGCTCGACACTGCTAGCGAAGCTCTACGACAGAGCATTTCCATTATTTCAATTATAGAGCCAATCACACTGCTCTCTCTTTCCGGCCGGTATGTAGAATCGTCGGAGCGAGCAGAGCAGCGGAGTGAAGTGGGCTGTGTAATCATTGGAATTTTGACTCTTTTTCTTTTATTAATATATAAGGGTAGGTAAGTAAGGAGCTGAAAACTAGTCCTTCGGAGGGCCCCCCATTCTCAATGCAAGCTAGCTCTTACTTGTGTTTAGTGAGGAGGCTACCTAACATAGAGGTGAATATAGCCCTGGTTGTTCTTTCTTCCTTGGGCAGGCCTGCCTTTAAGTGATAGGAGGGAGTGATAGAACACAGGTAAAGTAGTATAAGGGCGAGGCGCTTACTCTGCCATCTCTTTCTGTCTGCTTCCAGAGGTGCTTAAATGGTCATTATCCGGGTGAAGGGATGGACTGGGGTAGGTAGGGATTGTTGTTGCTTTCGTAGCGCTTGTTTCTATCTATGTATAGTGCTCCCCATATCTGAAATCAATAACGTCGACGTGGATTCATGTCACTCCCTCTGGTGGGGTCCTACCAAAATCCCGCTATAGGATAAAGAGATAAAATCCATTCTCTTTTCTATAGAGAATAGCGGCGGAGCGCCGTGATAGATAGGGTCTTGCTTGCTTGGCTTTTTTTTCCTAACCACTTGCTTTATTTGAACAGGAAAGAGCTTTGCTTGCTCCGTGTTTTTGATTCTCCGGAGCAGGGCTCTTCTGCTGTTTTTGACTTTTGTTTTGGGGTTAGTACCTCACTCACAGGCTCTGGGTTCCTTGCGGCGCTGCCTCATGCTTGCGCTTGCTTGAATGCCAGTACGTTAGGTTACTAGAATAGGCGGTTGGCTGCTGCGCTACAGATCTCACCGGAAGGGTCTTTTCCTTTGCTTGCGGAAGTCACCCTGCTTGCTATTCTATCACTCCTCGCCCGGCCTTTACTTGATAGGGCTCTTTCACCAGGATCAATAGCCCAGCTACACTACCACTACCCGTGAGATAGAAGTAGGGCACTTCACTCACCTTAGAGTGAGTGAGGTGATTACAGAAAAGTAGTGTAGTCCGCACTACCTATCTGGTTTCAGTTTAGCTTAGAGTTGTTTGCTGACACACGCTACTATCACTCTGGTTGCTGCTTTCACTCGGATTCTCCTCGGGCGGATCGAGGCATATTGGCTTGGCTTGCGAAAGAACGGATAGTTACTGGATGGTTGGTTGACAGGTGTCTGGCTAGCAAAGAACCCGAAAAAAACTAGTAGAGTTGCGCCCTAGGCTATTTGATATAGTATAGCCGCGGAGACTACTTGCATCAGGGCCCCCTTTATGAGTAAGCTCCTTTAGAGAGAGGAAAACGGCCTAGCTGCTTTATTGAGAGATTTCGGCACCCCAGATATTTGAAAACAGAATTCTTTAAATAATTAGCTGCTATTTCAGTGATTGAAGTGCCGGTCGGCATTGCCTAAGTAACGTCCGGCTCTGTTTGCGCGCTTCTCTCCATCTGTTGAGTCGGTGGAAGGCTACTTGACCTAGCCTTCAGAGAAGAATCAAGTCAGAGAAGCCGGCGCACAAGATCCAATCTTTTTTGCAGTTCTTAGAGAAGTGAATTCCAAAACACCAAAATGAAGCAAGCTAAAATAGCTTGCCTCACTTCCATGCATGCGATAGCTTGTCCCAACCAAAACTTGTCGCTTCTATCAATCAATGCACACAAATATGCTTGCTTGGACAGACACAAACAAATGCTTGCCCCTACGTAACTAGAGCCCTGTAGGTCCAACACTCCTATATAGGGCTAGGTTTCAACACCATTCACTGGTAAGGCCCCACATGTAGCATTCCCGACGGCGGCTATCCCGACCTAGCCATCCATAGTTGTCAGCCTCCCTTACCCTACAACCCTCACTTAAATTCAATTCAATGAAAGGCAGACCCCATAGAAGTAAGCCTGAGCCAGCTCTCATTACCATCCCTCTTCAACCTACCCCAACACCTATTCCCATTACCACGCCTCCACAGAACCCTCAGAACCACGTACCAGCCACCATCACTATCCCTAAACCTTCACCTATCGTTATCTCAACCCCACCCTTTTCTATAAGTAAGGGAAGGTAAGGCTTTCAAAGGTGTCTTGGACATATGAAACCAGGACGATAGCATTGAAAGTGGAGAAGAAAGAGGGTGAAGAATGTGCTGAGATAGGAAGACTAGGTCGGGACGATGCTTCAAACCTGACCATTTGAGAACCACGGAAGGACCAAGGAAAGGAGAAAGCAGTAGAGAAAGACCCAGCAACAGAGGCCTTGTGAAAGGCTCTCAAGAAGCCAGAGTAGAATGTGGCGGAACAACTGAAAAAGATCCCCGCCGATAGGACAACCTACACGCACCCGCTTTCTATTTTGGTGTCTTGTCGGGCCCAGATAGTACCTGCAGTGTTGATTGATAATGGGAGTGGTTTGAATGTTTGCACGTTGAGCAGTGTAAAGGCCCTGGGGGGCATAGGGATATGAATATAAAGACGATGACGGCCAGTCTCCATAGGGCATTCGAAAATTCCGCCCTATTAAGTTAAGTTAAGTAAAGGCAGACTGTTGGAATAATTGAACTTGACGTTGTGATCGGGCCGTACCAGTTCAAGATCAGTTTGAATGTGGTAGATATCGAGGCATCGTTCACTTTCTTATTGGGAATACTTTGGCTCCATTCAGCAGGGCCCTTCCCCATAAGGCCCATCTACGCTGCACCAAAGGGTAAAGTTCGTTATCGACGACCAGCTAGTCACTATCTTGGCTGATGACGAAGAAGTGGGCTCAAGAAAGGTAGAAGTTGTGCAGCATGTAGAGTCGGGACTTCCATTCCTATCGTATCAGTTCGGGCTAGATCAAATAGGGCAATTGTATCCCCCTCGATGCGAGGCCATCAAAAAGAATGAAGACGAGCTCACCCGGGTGGAAAATGCTAGCGAAGATGAAATTGCACCCCCTATTTGAGTAAGGCTGGGTCTGGGGATTAGCTTACAAGGAAGGCTTGTGCCGGTAACTCTGCCAAGGCACGATCCCACTTTACTTAGTAGGGCTTAGGAACGATGTTGGCAAATGATTGTTGAATAGAGTGACTCACCTCGCAGCCCAATTTCCTCTGTGGAGTGTATACCGGCCGGGTTGCTGCCCGGAGGACCAAACCTGACTGCTGAACGGGACAAGCTTGGTATACTGTCTTCCCTTTATCAGCAGACGGTAGTCGCATTGCAATTATTCCACCAGTACGGATCACTCTATCCGGATGTAACAGTGTAGTAGCAACTGCAGACGGGGTCGGCATGAGACGTCGGTTCTTGATTAACAGTCTTCCTTTTTCCACTATCTTTTTTTTCCAAAAAATGCAGCCCCTACCATTATAAAAAAGAAAATGAAAGCAATAAGATTCATCTTCATCTTCAGGCTGCCGCATTCCAACAATTTGATGTTGAACTCCTTTAATCTAGTTGTAAGGCTGGGATAATATTGAAGGCACTGGTGAAAGGTAGAAGGCACTACTTGATGGTGATGGATCCAGGGTCGTCCCAGTCAAAGATGGTAAGAAGGAGTAGCATCAATAACATTCATTGTATGTACGCCTCTCAGCGATCCACAGGCATCTGTAGCATGTTGTACCCGAGGGTTATTTGGGCTGTGCCCGTTACACCATGGACAATCATCTTAGTCGGAGTCAAATCCTTCGTCCTCAGATGGCATTCATAGGGTTCCCGTCGAATCAGCTCTTACGGTGATCGTATTCGGTGTAAAAGCTTAACTATACAAGGCTGCTTGACTTTGGTGGTATCATATTTCTAAAAGTAGTTGATCCCGTCTCAAGGGGAATGCTTGAAATAAGCTCTTCTGTCTCTTGGCGACTCGGAACAAATGCTTGAATCAGCTTCTGTCGTTAGAACGAGAATAGCTCAAGTGGAATCTCTTTCTTTTGGGAGGGTTCCGGAATTGATAGAGTCAAGCTCTGGAGAAGGAAAAGCATTCAAATCGCCAAATCATTATCTTATCTTTGTCTAGAGTAAGTTGGTGTGAATTCTACTACGGTAGAGGATCTACAATCATTAGCTCTGGTTCACAGGCAAGTAGTGAGGGGATTGAGTTTCACTCTTGAGAGATAGCCAGATAGTTAAGAGAGCTACCCGTAGCAGTCGTAAGGTAAGGCCCCCCAATAAGAGTTCAGTCGTAAGTCCGCCCATTCAACCATTTCTCTGGGAATTGCATACAAAAGGAAAAGGTAGTTGATCGATTCCGCCCTTTAGCTTGGCGCGTTGATGGAATAAGTGCTCTTCTCTCTATCGCTTCGCCCCTCGGGTAACCTCCTCATATCATCTTCATAGAAGACAACCGAGAAGGTGCCCTAAGAGGGTGCAATAGATCTCCTATTCATTAAAGCGGCAATCCGAGAGCACTGATAAGAGTCATCTTATCACGTCCATGTCATTCAGACGATTCCCCGCACTCTTTTGAAAGAAGTAGAGGCCAGCCAAGCTATGCATATAGTCAAGATTGTGGTGCCGGTACCTATGCATATAGTCAAGTGTGCCTGCGAATGCTTGGTTTCCCTGGTTAAAAGCGCTGTCGCATCAATAGGTAAACTATGAAGGACAGACAGTTTCCTTGAATGAATTGAACGATCCACGCCCCCTTACCTAATAGGGCTCCCTTAACGGGTTCTTGTAGGTGTTGGGACCGGAAGACCAGGTAGGTCGATACCGAAAGCCTCATTAAAAAGGCAATCGGGTATAACCAGGGCAATAAGCCAGGAGTATCTCAGACGTAAGTGTCTCGAAAATCTTAACACAAGCAAGCTGGCCTCGGCTTGTAACCTTTCACATGTATAGTGGTCGGAGGAATCTTTATTCCGGACGGCCAAACTAAGATTATGTTTGATAAACTAAGGCTACTAATAAGGGGAACAATAAAACTTAACAAGCCTTGAGTCGATCTTTAATAGCTCGACGGTGAAACGACGGGATAATGGTTGGGATCCCTGAACGAGTCAAGGTTTGGAACCTGGTTCGGCTTTGGACTCTGGTGTTCCCCCAACATGAACCATAAGGCGTAAGCCCACAGTTGTGAGGTACTGACCAACAAATAAAGGGCCAGAACGCCGATAAAGGGACCGAATCTGGCACCAACCTTCCAGTTCCCTTTACTAGGTTGGGGAGCCATCACCAGGGCCGATGATCCAACCCCATACCAAGATGCCCTTATGATGATGGGCGTGATCCATAGCCGATGTTGGCTAGAAGCAGTATCAGTTGAAGCTATGGAGCACCCCTTCAAGTTTCAGATCGATATTGAGTTCCATATCCTGTTACGGATACTCCAGATGTAGAGACAGATCTAGAGCCATTTGATCGAGATCGAGTAGCTATAGCAGATCCATTTAGAGATCGGAACCCCGTTCCGGGTACACCCATTTGAGTAGCAACTGCCCCTAAGCCGGTAGGTCTCGTTCAAAAGCCACTTTAGTGGATGTGCCCCAATCAATGTGCTCGGTGATGATGTTGTCATCGCTGATGCGCAAGTTGCTTAAGTTTATTTTCAGTGTCTTCAGAAATTAGGAGTTCCAATTTCAACTCAAAAATCTCTGATTTCTGACACTGGTGCATTTGAGTTTGCTAAGCGCTTTTGCGTCAAGGGTGGGTGGACGCGTGGATTTCTTTATCTTCCATGTCTGCTCGTTCTTTGCTTGCTTACCATCATCCATATGGTCTGATGGCTATATGTACAACCATTCATTACGAAGGTTCTCTACCTTAGTAAGGATAGGTGGTGGAGGTTATAGGGTCCCTGTCAAACTCAGTCATACAAGATCTCGTCACTTTAAGCGGGTTCTTGCTATGTACACCAGGGTCACAATGACTATCTATTAGAATTGTGGCTTGGCAGAGTGAGCTTTCGCTTCTGGTTTCACTTCTTCCTTCTTAAAGAGATGAAACCTTCGGATTGAAAGGTGGCTCCTGATGAATTATTTCCAACAGAAAGAGTCTGGGACTTCCTTGAGTGGTCTTTGCTCAGGAACTGGATGAAGGATTGGCTTCGGTACGTCCATTGGTACTGGAGTGTCGCGAATTCACCGGATGTTTCCTTAAGTGACTTCTTTTCTGCATCAGTCTATGAGAAAGAATGGAGGATCAGACGCGAATCGAGTGAGCTCATTCGCTTTGGTCTTCTCTGGAAGATCTATGATTTGGTAGCAGAGAAGGGTGTAAGCTTGGAGCCCGCCATGTCTTCAAGAACACCTCTCTGGATTTCGGGGATGGTTACTAGGAGGAGTCTCTAGCATGGATTTCTTAGTCGAGCCTGATGGTTTAACCCGGCTTTGAAAGGGATCATCATAAGACTTTAGGCGCACCTGGGGGAAGGACTACCCTTAATATGATATGCGCAATTAAGAAACGATACCGAATTAACTGATAAAGAGACGAAACTAACAACTGCCGTAATGAACCTAAACTAAAGACGGAAAGAGTCACTCACTGAATACCTATTTCTTAGACTGAGTGAGTCCTAAAGCCGAAAGACGAAGGCCGAAGCAAGGATAGCTGCTAAAGAAAGAGAAACTAGAGACATAAAGAAGAAGACTGCTAATAAGGAAAGGAATACGGTAAGGAAGGGAAACTAAGGCAGCTAAGCCACTAGTACGAAGGAGCAAGCGGAGGCCCCCCTGTTTTAGTGAACCCTGGGAGTTGTCGGCGGCTCGACGATCTGTATTCCAAAGGTTTACCGAGGTGAAGCTTTTGGCAGGTATTCTGTTATTTGTAGGTTTCTCTACTTCATGCTCTTCCGAGGGCCTTTGTTTGAGGTGAGGTTCTATAGTTTGATGGTTACCTCCGTTCTCCTCTCCCCTTCCCCGATAGCTAGGATAGAGTTCTCTCTGTCTTTCCTTCCGTTCAGGGGCACCCCTACTTAAGAAGGGCTTTGCAACCTTCAGAGCTGGTTGACAGCGGTCTAGTCAGTCCCTCTCGCTCTTTGATAGACATCTTTCGGTTCTCGGTCTCATCCGACGAACAACTTTAGGTCCTTATTCTCTTAAGGAATATGTTGGATATTTGGTTTGAACCGGTTCAAATCCAATTCGTGAGAAGAGTCCAATCCCGAGCAGAGTTCATACGTGAAGTTTCATTGTTGAATGAAGGTGAGTTCAAGGGCTTCTTTGATCGGGAAATGCACGCACTTCTTTTGTTGTCGTTAAGGTCCCTTCCCCCTGAGTTCAAGATGTCCCTTTCCGCTTCTCTTTCAGCAACTTCCCTCATTGGGATTGGTCAAGCTCCTTCACTTATTGCTCGATCCGATCCGGAACCTATTGGGATAGCACCTTTTCTTCCTATTATTAGGTCTTCTTGCCCGTTAAGTTCCTCTACTGGTAGTCTAGTTGTAGTTTTGAGCGGGTTTAATAACAGAATCTGGAGAAGCTTTACAAAGTGGGTAGGTTCCTAGCTCAACAGAGGAAGGATCCCCAACATAAGGTAGCTTTCCCAGGGGAACTCACTCTACTTAAAGGTTTTTGAGGTACTTACTCAAGTATGGGAGGGAAGATTACTCTACAAACGAAGACGGAGAGGGGATACCCCAGGGAAGGGGGGAACACGTTAAGTTGCCAGTTCCGATCGAAGGAATAGGGGACAAGGTGCTCGACCAACTAATCAGTATTGGGGAGAACTAATCTAGCTATTAGCTAAAGGTAGATTGCTTTCAAGCTACTCGGCTAACTAGGATCGGAGTGGAATTAAGACTCCCCTCTCGGAGTTTCACTGTGAACTGACTTAGCCCTTCACTTCTTTCTTTCCCTCACATGTACCTCACATCAAGGAGAGCATTCTTCAAGACATTTGAGAAGCATCAAGGATTCCTTGTTCTTTGGAAGGGAATCCACTTCTCCTCCTGCCGAAGACTGAAGAGTAAACCTTGCATTCATTCTCTAAGGATTAACAAGGTGAGTAATAGGCTATAGGCTCGACTTCAAGGAGAGAAGGAAGCAGCTTGACTTTCACGACTATCAGGGCACCTACTGAACTAGATGCAACTCAAAAGAAAGCTCCAACTCTATCTAGTGAAGGTTTAGGCTGTATTTGCCTCGGACAAGCTTTTTTCTTTCTTTGCGTCTCTTACTTCTGCTTCTGCTAGGTGAAGAAGCTATGAAACTATTTAAAGGCTTATTCGAGCCAGTCTAGTAGGCATCGCTTTCTATCGGAACCGTTAGCCTCGCCCCATTAAAAAAGCTATCAATCTGATTCCCGAAGTCAAAGTCAAGCTTCCCCACCTGGCAAGAGTGAAACTCTCTCCTTGACGTATTGATGGTTCCATCCTCTCTGAGTCTTGGCTCTGCCTCGTACTACCTTCGCTCCTAACTACCTAACGCCGAGCTAAGTGCCCTCCTTTCCATCTCCGTCTTAGTAGAGCTTCCACCTCCTTTCAGTTGAAAAGCCAGTTCTTCCGAGCGGGAAGTCTTATGAATCTTAATTGTCACTTCTTTATGACTTCTTGTATGAACAAAGCAAAGTGGAAAAAGCCTTTTTGAACTAGCCAAGGAAGGAAAGTCAGGAAAGCGGGAAAGGTCCGATACAAAGGAAAGGGTTGCGAGGCTTAACGATTTAGAATATAGCTGTTGAGGTGGCACCTGTTCCCCCGGGGCGGGGGTATATGCCCGTAGCTTTCTTCTGTCACTTCTTTCAGATCAATGAAGTTGAAAAGTAATAGAGTAAGGGACCCTTGTTTACAAAGCTGTCACTCCAAGAACTCGAAGTCAAGCATCTTCGGGAATATCCAGATTAGTCTTCAACTAGAGAAAGGATAGGAATCTCCTTTGCAGAGTTTTCTTCTCCAGCGGATGTAGCGGTAAAAGATTAGATTCTTTCTGCGGTCTAGTTACGTCTTTCCTCTCCCTATCTAAAGAGCTCTATTAACATAGACCCTCTCCTGACTCTCTATCATTTTAAGAAAGCAGCAAATCCTTCTCTCTATTCTACTATCCGATCTCGTCTGTTGAAAATCGATCTTAAATATGGTAATATCTTAGTTATCCCAATAGTAAACCTTCTTACTTCTCTTCGCATCTCGAAAGACGCAAAAGATCTGTTATTAGCTTATTTATAAGCAGTCGAAGGTCCTTAAAAGCCTTTCTTTTTGGCTTACGGCTTACTTGCCTTTTTCCTTAAAGCCTATATAGCATGAATAGGATAAGCATAGACTGAGGGCATTCTCGGCATCCATGCTCCTGGCAATGGCAAGATCCGAGATGTCAGTTGCTTGTCTTCAAGCCTCAACCTTATTCTGACTCCTACTAGGGCAATCAGGTTCAGGTTAAGCCCGAACAGCTTAGTTTTCCACTTCTCTTCCGACACAAGCTTCTTTGCCAAGCCTTCCCCATCAACTGGAAATCCAGTAAGAAAGGCAAGGGGCGCAACGGCAAGGCAATCTGTCAAAGAACCCATTCAAAGAGCGTTTATCCCGAAGGTCGAACAAGCATCCCTTGTCCTCTTTTGAATTATTGATCATGTCTGCTCGATTCCGTCTGCTAAAGATCGTTTTCTTCGTGCGCAACCCCTTCTTCTTCCATTGCGCAAACCAACACCTATTTGGATTCGCTTGAGAAGAGCGCATTCTTGAGATGCTAAGGGCTGGCCAAAGGGTTAACTAAACTAATAAGATCTCTTCTTCCTTCTCTTTTATGCTTCAGCGAATCGACTTCTTCTCGATGATGGACATTCCACAGGCATTTCTAGAGTAAGATTCATGTGCAGCCTTTCTCTTTCGTTTCTTATTCTAGAATAGAAGATGATAAGATGCATACCCCCTCCTCATTAACTATGTTACTTATTTCCTCACAGCCTCTTGATGCAAAAAACCTATTCTTTCAAGGCCCTAAGACACGAAAAAATTCCTTCTCAAGGGTTCATCTCGGAATCCATTCATATAGGCTAGGCGAGTTCCTATTTAAAAGTCAATTTATCGCAATGAGATTTTTCAATAGTGTTCTCTCTGCAATCGTGAAGAGGTTTATCAGCGAAGTCTGCCGCAGGCTTCTGGTTTTCGAACACCTTTTGTGGAAGATACTTCTTCTGTTTTTCAGTATGAGTGGCGCCTATACAAAGCAAAGTCTTTCGTCCATCAGAATCGTCAATTGATCTTATGAGCTTGAACTTCATGCTTTTCTGACTTCTCTGGCTGGTCTTCTACAGATTTGCCTTTGAAGGCGATCTTTGGACTTTGAGCCCGGAATCTACTGCCTCAGGTGCTGAACTGGTCCATTCTGGATTTTCGATGACCGGTTCTTTGTCGGAGTTCCCGGTAGGTAGATCTGACTACAGGGACGGCAGTGACTTCTCTGTATGGCTGCGTGGGAGGAAGATTGGATAGTCAGTTATCCTTCCTTCAGTGACTATCCATTCTGACTGTTGTCGTGCTGCGGCTGAGGTCTCCTGGCTGTCACGTCAGTCAAAAAAGGCTATCTTGTGTATGTATCCTTCATACCATGCTCGTAGCCATTTTTCTCGATATCGTTTTCGATCATCAATAGAGATATCATTCACCCATTGCTCTCTTCTGGGATCTTCGTTGTACGGCACTCTCGTGTACCTGCATTTCTTGGCTCCGCATAAGTTTCTTTCCCACTGTGAAGTGGACTGCAGGATGTATCTGCTTCCTCTGTCGTCTTGTTTATGATAGCATTTATATTAATAGTCTCTTCAGTCTGCAAGATTTTTTGACCTTTGGTACGGAAGATTGATTGGTGGCAAGTTATGTGCCAAAGATTCAAGCTTTTTCACCCCTGCTCTCTTGCTCTGTGGTCATCTGTCCATGCTAGAGGATTCTTCTTTTTCATGAGCTTGAAGAAGAAAGATCGATCTTCCTTTAATTAAAGTCTGACATTTAATTGATTACGATCCCTAGGAATTTATGGAGCTGCTGGAAGGTGAGATTTGAATATGGGGAAGTGCGCAGTTGTGATGCAATGTGAGGCTCTAATTCGTACTCTCCTTTGCTTATCCGAATTCCAAGCAAGGGCTTTAGCAGTGCATTTTTGCATTCTATTCTCCTTTTCTTCTCAGAGAGCGCGCTTTTGTACAATTTTTTCTTTTCTCGAACTCTTGGAGAAGGGGCTTTCCTATTCATATTCTTGTCATGGCCCCTTTAAATAGTGATCGAGCAACTTTGAGAATATCTGGGCCTCAGAGAAAAGAGAGTAGCCCAGAGGGAACTTATCCTCTGAAAGAAAGTGCTTAAGAGGCTGTACCAAAAATGCCTTCCTCGAATAAGAAAGGGGCAGGTGGTAGAGTTCTTGTCATCCTTGCACTTTCTCAGGAGATCTGATCGCCCGCATTCTTTCTACTTGCTGGAGGAGAGGAACTTCTAGTGATCACAAACTTTTTCCAATGCATGAAGTTCAAGTTGATTGATATAGTCTGCCAAGTGAGATTGATTCTAGCTTCATACCTCTTCACGAGAGTTCGTGAAATACTCTATTTCCAAGTGGATCTTGAAGGAAGTTTAGATAGACTTGATCCCCTCCCCTACTTCCATGCTCTCTCTATTCAGTCTCTTTTCTTGCAGTCAAATTCAATGCATTCTTTCATCTTCTGTGTATGAAGTTCAAATCGCTACTTTTCACTTTTTCTTTGTTATATGCTTCACTTCAATTCAGGGCAAGGTCTTTAAAGCCAGCTTATTCCCCCAAAAGCAAGAGCTGATGAAAGGGATGACTATTCTTCTTCAAATGCAAAGAGCTTTTATTCTATTATAGGAAAAACCCAAAGATCTCATTCCTCTCTTTTTATCTCCAACAGTTGATTCTCTAGCCGCCTCAACTATCTTTATCATATCATCTGATCTCTCTTCTCAAACTCTTTCAAACTGACTGAAAAGCCTAGATTCAAGCTAAAAAACAAGAGAACCAGACGGCTAGGTCATACCATACAGGGTAGAAATGCAGTTCCTAAAGATGTGCCAGTAGTTGAAAAATTCTTATCATCTGGACATGAAAAATGAAAAAGAAATGGATAGAGATTGATCTGATTCCCCCTTCCTCGAGTCCCACTGCTGATTCTAGCACAACAAAAGCTGCACCCTATTCTTGTCTTGCAAAGAAAGAGCTTAGACTACTACTGCTACTAGCACTAGAAAGGCATAAAGCGAAGGCCGCTAAGGGCTTTTTTCTGGCTTAGAGTCACCAAGAATCTCTCAGTCAACCAAGCCTTGACTAATATAATAATAGAAGGTAAGGCTGATTCGAGACTAAGAACAGCGGCACCGGTTACGATCACAGTAAGAGTTCAACTAATCTTATTTATATACACGATTTCTTGCATTCAGTTGAATGTGCGAATTCCCTCTCATCTCATCTGTCGATTCAAAAGGAATTTCTCGAGATGAATCCCGGCTTGAAGTCAAGTGCAAGAGTTGAAGCAGGTGGCATTCCCATTCCCCTATTTGAAAGAGGCCTTTTCGCGCCCTTTTCTTTCAATTGTGCACAAGCTAAAGCTTCCCTTGCTTCAGGAAATTCATTAACAGCTTATTCTGATTTAATTGTTCTTCCTCCAACAACGGATATTCCAACAAGACCAAGAGCAGCGGATTCTATAACACCGGATTTGCGGCATCAGCGTATTCTCTTCCTGAGACACCTTCCTCCAGGATAAGTCAACCTTGCCTTAGGTCAATCCCTTTTTGAAGAACCTCTTCTGATTAACTTCCTCCAGGTTTAGAAAGACCCAAGGGGAGTTCTTCTTAAATGAAATTCATTAATTTCTCGATGGGAACCTCTTAATAGAGTGGAAAACCAAGCCAAGATTCATCGCCCGAAAGCACAGCACACTTTCTAGGAGTGGAGGAATCGGGTTGAAGTCAAAGCATGATCTACAATTGGACTTGTCCACATCGGTTCTATGTGAATTTAAGCCAATTCTTTCTTACCACAGGATAAAGTACTTGACTTAAAAAAGTGCATTTCGTCTCATTGGGCTCTATATCTAGGATAAGCATTCGATTGTTCTAGCAGAACTAAATCACCACAAGGCGCCTCTTTCTCTGCTTTTAAATACTGTAAATCCCCTTTCATTTAAGATAATAAGAAGAGTAGCTGTACTCTACTCTTAGAGCCGACTATGACTTCTTCGTCTTCTCTTTATCCTTTATCTAAGAAGGGGTTTAGAGGCTTTTCTATAGCTTTCTAAGCCCTTTCTCTTAGCCAGGGGAAATCCTAGTCTAGAGGAGAGTTTTCTATAAGAATGTGGAAAGAGGAGGAATTTCCTTAATAGGTTACCCGATCCCTAACTAAAAAAGTGGGGGTCGAAGAAAATAGATAAAAGATTTCGAGGAAGGGTCTTTGCCAGGAGGCCAGAGATTCTTGAATTTACATAGCATAAATACGGACATTCTGCTTCAAGTTGCCATTGAATTGCTTTCCGTTCTCTTGCTGAGTCAGAGGATGAACAAGAGTTCGCGCTGACACTTCATGAAACAGAGACTGCTATAACTTACTCAGTCTCTGATACAGCTCCTGTTGTGGAAAAAGAGGTTTGAGTCCTTTGCCTTTGTGACCTCGGTCACACGGGAGACCCCTCCTTAAATAGAGAGTACGAATACCCCAAGTAGTACAGATCTTTCCCCCAGACCCTCTTCCCTAAAGTCTGGTGCCGACGAGTCCCGCTGAGTAAGGACCATCTCTGAATGAATAAGAGGCCCAACCGCCATACCTTTTTTGATCTCCAATTTCATATGCTTCGTGCAAGCGATTTGGGACAAGAATGTTTGTTAAGCCAAGAGTTTTTTAGAATAGGAAGAGAGGGGTGGTACTGATCTGTCTTTCCTTCCCCTTGAGTGGGGGCTTTTACAATAACTAGGCTTTTCACACCCCATCGGGTACTTTAGATGATCCAATTTCCGCTGCGGACGATGATATATAATCAAACTTCTGTCGTTGACTTAGAACTCCTTTCATTTCATCGAGTGCTGCTAGCTCCTATTCGAAAAAGATGACCGTCTTTCGTTTCATTTTCCACTGTTGGAGAGTACGCTATCCCGGAACCGGCGACTTTAGGCGAGAAAATTTATATCACGTCATCGGTTTCCGTTGCTGGACCATATGTTACCACTTAAGATGCTTGAGTAGTTGATGTAGCCGAATCACCTACCCCCCTTATAATCGTCTAAAGGATCTGCCCTCGCTGGATCTTTTTCCATAACTTTGGTTGCTGAGTCGGTTTCTGCCATAGATGATCAAACTGCTTTCGCCGGAGCAGATGATGTCCAAAGGGAGTTGTGCTCTTCCCATTTTTTACTTTTAGGTTGAGGGCTGCCAGAGTATCCGTCTCTTATCTTAATAAAGTCAAATCATCCGCAGTCAGTGGCGGATGTTAACGTGAAACTGAAATAGTCGGGGCCTACCCAGACCTACCTATAAAAATATGGAGAAGAGTATGTATCTAGCCTAGAGGAGAAATTAGGGGTAATCCCCAGCCTGTAGAATAAGACCACTCGCCTTTAACTAGCGAAGCGGATCTTTCGGTATCTTACCTTAAGGGTACCTTGCCTCATGGTTGATTGTTCACTCCCGCACATGATGTCTCTCTTAGTGCTTAGGCAGATCATATTGGGCAGGTTGCCCGGATCCCCGAAAGTGGGCGCTCCACCACTGTTTTTGCAATTTGTAGGGACCCCATTCCCGGAAAGCCAATAAAAAGCCTACGGGTTTCCCAGAGAAAGAAAAGAGACTCCCTAAGGGCTGAAGGGCTTGACCCGCTATAGATCTAGCAGAGTGGAAAACTAGAAGATGAATATTTCGCAGGTCTTTTTGGAGGCCCTGGCCTCTCCTCTCAATAAATAGGCTTTTTTAGTTTCGCTTCATCATAAGCTGTCACTGAAGAGGCTGATGCCGCCAATCGGCTTTTCCTGAATTTTACATTTTTGGGTTCACGAGTGATCAATAGTAATAGTAGAGTAGTTGGCGAACGGTCTTTTAGTTTGAATGACTTCTGGGCACAAGTGCCATTCTCGTCTACTCTTCTATGGGAGGACTGAGAGGCTTTCCCCGAGCAAAGAAGGTGAAAGGGGCTTCAACTGAGTCTGAATGTCAGCGTCTTCCTTTTTCCCTCACATTCTAGCATTATAGAAAACTATCCTTGATAGCGGCTGGGTAGGCTGACTCTCCTAGTTCTAACTCCTCGGCAGGGAAGGAAAGCCTTCCAGTGAAAGCAATAAACAATAAAAAAACCGGTGCCAATTTATATTCTATATTCTAGGCGATTCCTCGTCACGCCTATCTACTGAAGAACTCAGAGGTTGAGGAGTTTCTTTTTGTCCTTCAGTCCGCGTACGCGTAGGGTAATAGGTCCGTCCACGAGCCTCCCAGTTCGTATAGAGCAAAAAATGGGCATTTTCGCCAGGTTATGTATAAGGAGTTCCCTGGGAGTTGACCCGCTGGAGTTTAGGACTCTGCAAATACATCAGCTTAGTTAGGTAGGAACTTCAGGATAATAGTGAACACTAGAAGGGTAATCCGCCGAGAGCAGATTCTATCTATCAATAGGCTCTGCCACTTCCCCTCACTACGACCTGGGGTGGAAAAAAAGAGTCTTCTATCGCAGAAGCCGAGTCGGATGCTTTCACTCAAGAAGATGTTGTCGGCCTCGTTGGACCGATTTCGGTAAATCAGCTGTTAGGTCCTTGTAGCTAGTAGGAAGGAAGGACAGATAATCATGGTATTCTCTCCCTAGGCCGTGGTAGCCTTCCTCGCGCTTCTGGCCCATAAGCTCTCCGTCGATTAGAATATTTCTTTCCTGCTCTTAGGACTGCCCTTGACCTATCCTATCCAGCTAGTAGTCCTCCCCCAGCCGAGCTAGTCTTCTTACTTTCCTATTCTAGTAGTTCTCTTTCTCCTATCTGAGTAGCGGACTATCTTGTGTCTCAATTATTATTTCTCTTAATAGTCCGATTGTCCTATTATTCTTATTTCTTATCCAATCCTATCTATTCTATCTTTCTAGGTAGCTGTAGCTAGTAGTTATCCTTCTTTCTCTTATCTTTATCCCTCATGTAGTCTAGCTACCTATTACTACATTCCCTTCCTTAGCACAAGCGCTAAGCTATAATAATTCCTTTAATCTAAGGTCATCATTCATCTTCCATAGCTGACGTAGGCGTTCAGCCAAAGCATCAACCGTTCAGTTGCTGAAAATATAGAGATAAGCTTTCCCCGTAAGCGACCGCCCCGCCCCTGTCACAGAGCCCTAATGAACAAGCGAAAGAGTTGCAGTCAGGGGGAGCGATACGAAGGAATGGATGCACTTCCGCTATGGCGGGCGAGGTTCCTGATCAACGAAAGAAAGCCCGCTCATAACAGACCCTGGAAGTGACAGATCTTTCACTGTCGGTCACGTGAGCGCCAGACCTGCTAGAGATGGAAGGGCACCACTTCTTATTTTACGGAACTCGGAGCTTTCCTACGAACAGCGCTCAGGAGCCATCAATAAGAAAGAGGAGCTGCTCGAGCAAGGTAGAGTCTATCAAAGAATCATGTTCCTCTCCTTTTAGTCGAGTGGGTCAACCCTACGGAGCTTTCAGTCTCGTGTCTATAAGACCCTACGATCTGCTCCAGGTAAGATGACCCCAGCTACCACTGATCGAACCCTAGATGGCATTGATCTGAACACCTTTACCTTGGTGGGATAAGATCTAGGGAACCTTAGAAAGGTCTCCGTTTACATGATCAGTAATATAATGAATGAATCATAGAAAAGATTAAAGAATGAATTATACTCTTCTGCCCAACAGCGAACCGCGGACGCTAAAGGAAAGGCATTGGTTCGCTTTCGTTTGTGGAACGCCCATGCATGAATGAAGTGAGGCTGCCCGACAAGCAGAAGCAACCACTTCGTTCGGAACCTCAATCAAAAGGCGAACACCCGAAGGCCTCATCCTCTTACTACCCAACCGTGTACATTCTACATACGAGATGCTTCCATCACGTCCGGGCCGCCGCCTGAAGCCGGAGTAAGAGTAAGAGTTGCCCTAAGTCCCATGTCTCGTAGACCCGCGCGCAATCAATATGGAAAGACCCGGCAGATCGTAGCATATGTTCTGCGAGCAACCAGGTCAGTCAGTGGTTCGGAGAAGCGAGGGTGGGCGGAACGAACAGCACACTGAACCACTTCTCCCTCTCTTTGATTTTATTTAACTCACTGTCAGTTCCTAAAGTATAGTGCAGCGAGGTAGCTCCTAGCTAGAGTGACTCGCTAAGGTATTTCTTACTGTAGTTCCTTTCTTGAAGGTAATACCACGCAAGGACAGATAAGACTGTATGAGGTTGCTCTTCTTTGTTATTTGCATTCGGATGGCACTACGGGAGGTTCGGGAACAAGCTAAACCTGAGGTTTTTATTACTAAGCCAATATGGATGCTAGCGAAGAGCGGATAAGAAATCTCTCTTAGGGTTATCCCATTTACTTCCTTCCCTCACTTTCAGTTCTCCAAGGCTTCAAGATAGATAAGCAAGGAAAGGGGATGGAAGCTAGGAGAAGATAGCTGTCTTTCCTGTAGTATGTTTAAGAATTCCTTCCTGTATCTCTTCTAGTGGCATAAGGACGTTTAGGCTTAGCTTCTTTTCTTGCATGATCTACGACCAACCATAGGAGGAAAGGAGAGCAGCCTTACTTCTGACATTACAGGCAGGACTAACTAACTATATAAGACTGCTTTCATATTCAAGATTAGCTACCGAGAACAAGGGTTTTCTTACTATATCTGATAGATGTAACTGCCCTTTGGACGGAAGATATAGGGAGCCTCTAGCCCAGAGAACCTTTTAAGAAAGATATCGATTAACTGATTGCGGCATAACTACAGTAATAGGGGCAAGGTTGGTCGTAGATCAGGTTCGGAACCTTTGTCGTAGATAAGGTGGTCGTAGGTCAGGAATGGAATCGATGACTCTTGCTTCTATAAAGAAAGCTCTTTCCACGATTGAAGTGGAAAGGGGGAAAGCATGGATGGCGTCAAAGCGAGAATGATCGGAAGTTTGCTTAAATGGCATGGTTTTGGCTCTGAAACCAATGTTAGAGAGAGCACTAAGGTGGATTCCCTAGGCCCAGAACTCCTGTTTTCATTAGTGAACATGGCCTGAGAATGGATCTCTTGAGAAAGTAGCCCAACTAGGACTTCCAAGATTCTAATTAAAGCCTTTTTGCTGTGGGGACTCGGATCAGCTAAGCTAATCCAACCTCTCTAATGTCGGAACCTCGTCCGGTAGTGGTCTACTTGACTGTATCGGGAAAGCGTCCGCTATTTCACAGGTCTTGGTATCGGGATTGCGACCGCTAACATTCCATGCTGTGGCAATGAAACCATTCATAAGTGCAGTCTGTCTACCCAATCATTTCATTCTTTTGATGGATGCATCTGTAAAGGCTAATGTCACTTTTTGTGCGAATTGCTTGTTTGCAAGAAATCTGCTGTTGATGTGGATACTGTCGCGTTATCGATCTCTTTTAACCGAGGTGAGGTTTTCAACTCAGATAATCACTGGTCTGAAGGAGGCTCTCAAGCAGCGGGTCAAGCCTGACAGCAAAGATGGTTGTAGAAGTTCTTGCCTGCGTGTGCTTATGAATTAGGATGAAGCTACAAGCCTTCGCCTGAACGTAGCTGGGCAGATGCCCTTCTACCTTCTTCACTGGCAGAAACCGAAGAAGGCTTATTGCTTGGGTCAAGTCCCTATACATTCTTACTAGACCTTCTGACACTCATTGGCAACACGTATTTCTTTCTATTTATATAACCAAACTGTCCTTTCTCCTTCTCTCTCCCTTCGTAGTTGAGAGATCAAAAACATCCTTTTTTCTTCACTTTATGAATCCAATTAAAGTGCAATGGGCTTGGTCTTCAGTCTACCTTAGTACAGAATATAAATCCAATTTATTCTCTGACACAATGCCCTTTCTTAATAGAGAAAAGGAAATTAAAGAAAGATATAGAAAGCAAAGAAGCTTCCCGTCTTTGAATGATATGCCTGAAGCAAGGACGGTCGTGGATCCGTGATCGTAGATAAGATTTCTAGTTTTCTAACAGCACGCCTGTACGACTGAGATTTCGCCGACCTAAATCTCGTAACGTAAGTAAGCAGTAAAGGGGGTTGTCGGAGTTTCCGTAACCTATCCTCGTATTTATTTTTTTCTACTAATAATTCTCTGCCTTACTATCTTCAAAATGCTCGTTTTTGCAGACAATCTTCCATCGGATCATTGTCTGTATCTGGGACATTGGGTGTTTTGTGAACAGCAAGAAAACGGATGCGCTAGCGCGAAAGCCCCTCAACAACAGGAAGTTTCACCGCCCGCGGGTATATTGCCCCATAGATGGACACCTTCCTTGTACTGAAAGGTGAGAGAAGGGGTTCACAAAGACAAGGCTTCGGTTCTTCGCCGATTCAAGTGATAAAGTCAGTGACATCGAAGACGTATAAGGTAGTCGAGTATGGCTAGGAGCAAACTACCTCTTTATAGTAGTAACCTGAAAGCAGCCGTACTTGAATAAGCAATTTTATAGATGGAGTTCCCTACATGAAAGTCAGGGGCATAAAAGGGTATTAGATATAGGCTGACGAATAGGGTCTATGAACAAAGACCATAGTCGACTGCTCGTCCTCATGGTATGATAACTAAAAGGTAAAGACAAGTTGATCTGCCCCGCCTCGTAAGTAGCAAGTGTTATTGAATCTACGATGTCAGTTGGGAAAAGGTGTCCCTTCTCTGTGTTTAAAATGTGCCCAATGTTATAAGGATGTTGCTACGGTGCCTTCCCTCAAGGTTGGATTGTCTGACCCGAGGACCCAACCTAAGTGTTGAACTGATTGGAAGTAAGACTATTTCCCGAACCGGGGCTGGAGTATTATTGTTCTATTTCGATAGAGGACTCGCCGTGGAATAAACAAATATATTATATTAATCATTCGGTCGATTCTTTATCCTTCCTTTGCTTCAGATGGCAGAGCTACCGCACTACGTTCTGTTGATTGGTAGATTGAATGAGATTGACTTTCCGGTCCTCCCTCTAGCACACAGGGATCGGACCTACGCACCGGGGACGAAGCGTAGAGGTCACTTTAGCTTGTTGTACCGGAGTGGTTAATCGTCAAAAGAACATATTTACAATTCCAGGGTTTGTAGCATTTCCTATTCAAGGGGATGTAAAAGAGGGCTTTCTCGCCTCAAGTCAGTAACCAAGCTACGGATGCTCGCGCTAGCGCAAGAACAACAACTAAATTCTAGTTTTTCAGCTGGTTTCTTTACAAGATAGGGGCTTAAGGGGTCTGTTGTTAGCAGTTCGAGCAGTTAGTCTTGTGTTAGGGGGCCTTCTAGACAAGTAGCTAATAAGTCGGTGAATCTCCCTTGCTAGTGGGAAAAAGGGCTTACTAAATAAGGAACTACATATAGAGTATCTAGTAAAATCGTACTTTAAATGAAAGAAAGAGAGAGACAATATCCAAAGAACAGGATGGCACTCTTTTGATTCGATTCATACAGCAGATATGGGAGTCACGCTTCAGATTGTAAAAAAAAGAACGAACAGGGAAGAAAAGAACACAGGGGAGTTACACAAGTAAACAGTGAAAACATTAACATGATCGAAAAGATGATCGCAATAGTACATTCACTTTTGAAAGACTATCCAAATGAATATAAAGAGAAACTCAGTGAAGTAGAGATCCAGAGTATCAAAAAGGAATTGAGCAATTCTTCCTTTCTGATAGGTTTGATAAAGAAAAGAGTGGGGCTTTGATTCGAAAGCGGAACAGAAACTAAGACCAATCACCATACCTCATCAAAAAGATATCATTGTCATGGGGGTTCAATCTTTGAAGACATCTTCCTCAATTGCTCTCACGGCTTTAGGGTGAAAAGAGAAACTCAAATCTTCATCGACTGAATGTTAGTATCAGTTACCAAAAGTCTCTGATATCTGACTCGGGAGGTGCTGAGTTTGCGAAGCGATTTAGAGTGAAAGGGCTTACCAAGGACTTAAGTCCGGTATCGGCCCGATCGCTGTGCAACTTCTTTCATCCTTATGGATTGGTCGCTATTGGGCACAAGTATAAGTGTGCTCGATTTTCGACCCTCTGTAGGGTTGGAGGGATGGGGTACCGACAACGGTCTCGCTTAGAGACTCGTAGGTCCGCAAGGGCTGAACGTCTCTTCGTGATGTGGAATAAAGCTCTGTTTGGTCATGGCTGTCTAGAGCTGTGGCTAGGCCGAGGCCTGCCCTTAAGCCCGTATCTTCGGGGTGTCATCATCCAACTGTTAAGGAAGGAGATGAAACCACAAGATTCAAAATCCAGACGCACTTTTTTCTTGCTCCTGGGGTCAAAGACTTCCTTGAGTGGTCAATGCTTCGTGCATGGATGCGGGAATGGCTGCGTTATTGTCATTGGTACTATGGTACTGGATCCATGGGTATCCATTGAGGCCTTCTTTGATGCGCCAGTTGTGAATGTGAAATGGAAGGCTGATCGGAAGAGCGTTGAGCTCGTTCGATTCGGTCTTCTATGGAAGATTTTTGATTTGGTGGGTCAATTAGGTGTCTCTTTTAGGTGTCCGATCCTAGAAGATTCATCTGGATCAGAGAGATCTGGTCCATGGCTTCTTGGTGGAGTTGATGGCACGTCTTTCTTGGTCTCGCCTGTCGGCCTTTTCCAGCCGAAGGCGGGTAAGGGGGTTGTGCAACCTAGAGAGATGGCCGTATCTCTTTGATGAATGTGGTATCGAGGTTCGGTTCATTTGGAAAAGAGGCTCATCAACATGCTTAGGGGAGACCATGCGAATGGTTGAATTGATGACTTCGCTTCGATCTCTTCGACTGAACCTGAAGGAGACTTCGATCATTCAACTTTAGCTTCTGAAGGAATCATGTCACTTGGAATTCCGGAAAGTGAATCTTCTCTTTCAGATCCTGGCCTTGGTAGAACTTGTCTTTGATTGGGATTTCGATTGAAAAGATGTTAGGCCGGTTCCTCATGTGCCTAAGAAGCCGGGGCAATCTCGATTGAA